AAGTTATTAATAGAAGACAGGACTCGAAGAATCGAAGAATTACAGATGAATGTACAAAAAGAACTCAATTGTGTAAACCGAAAACTCAACATTGCTATTAGAAGAATTTCAAATCCTTATGGGCACCCCAATATTCTTGCAGAATTTATAGCCGGACAATTAAAGAATAGAGTTTCATTTCGCAAAGCAATGAAAAAAGCTATTGAATTAACTGAACAGGCAGGTACAAAAGGAATTCAAGTACAAATTGCAGGGCGTATCGACGGAAAAGAAATTGCACGTGTTGAATGGATCAGAGAAGGTAGGGTTCCTCTACAAACCATTCGAGCTAAAATTGATTATTGTGCCTACGCAGTTCGAACTATCTATGGGGTATTAGGCATCAAAATTTGGATATTTGTAGACGAGGAATAATAAGAACTTACTTTACTTGTATTTAGTTCTATCTGGTGATAAAACAAAAAAAGGCAAACTCTTTCATTCCTTTTCTGTTAAATAAAAAAAAAAAATGAACAATTCTATAAGGTTGAATAAAAATTCGATTAATCGTTTGATATAATTGCTATGCTTAGTGTGTGACTCGTTGGTTTTTTTAGGATTATAGGATTCAACAAAATCGACCGGCCCGTAGTACGAACTGATAACTATAGAACTAATAATCAACTCATCGCTTCGCATTATCTGGATATAAGGAACCAGTCAAGATATGATATATGAGTCATATCATTGTAGCAACTGAAATCTTTTTTGCATAAACACAAAAGAAAAACCAATCTGATTATGAGTTGTCAAGCAATAAAAGTATACAGATAAATGGAAGGGTGAGAGAAAGATAGGAAAAGAAATATCAATGATATATAATTCCAATATGTAAGGTCTATGAGTCATCTCATATAAAGGGAATGTAATAAAGCATCAATACTGATTGATCCATAATTAGACAAATCAGTGCATAGAAGAAAAAATCAAGAGCCCTGAGCCAATAAAGACTGAGAAGGTTGACTCAAGAAAAAATTTCATTCATTAATAAATTTCATTAAGGGCTCCGTTGTAGAATTCAGACCTAACCATTAATCGAGAAGTGGTGGGGACGACAGAACCTGTGAATGCATAAGATTCTATTGAAAACGAATCCTAATGATTCATTGGGTAGGATGGCGGAACGAACCAGAAACCTATTCATTTATTCTGAGAGGTCATGTCATAGACTAATCTTACAATTGAATGTTGAAAGAGTAAATATTCGCCCGCGAATTTTTTTTTATTTCTAAATTTTACTAAATTTTAGTCGATTCGATATGATAATACAAAGGAAAAAGAAAATAAAGATTCATTATAACGTTATATAAAAACGACATTATCTATAAATAGAAGACGTGTTTAATTATATATTAAAACACAAAAAATTTAAAAGAATACCACGATTCCGTATATTATTCACCGTGTATATTATTTTTTAATTGTTTAATTCGCGAGGAGCTGGATGAGAAGAAACTCTCATGTCCAGTTCTGTAGTAGAGATGGATGGAATTGATAAACAACCATCAACTATAACCCCAAAAGAACCAGATTCCGTAAACAACATAGAGGAAGAATGAAAGGAATATCTTATCGAGGCAATCGTATTTGCTTCGGTAGATATGCTCTTCAAGCGCTTGAACCCGCTTGGATCACATCTAGACAAATAGAAGCAGGGCGGCGAGCAATGACACGAAACGCACGCCGCGGTGGAAAAATATGGGTACGCATATTTCCAGACAAACCCGTTACAGTAAGACCTACAGAAACACGTATGGGTTCGGGTAAAGGATCTCCCGAATATTGGGTAGCTGTTGTTAAACCCGGTAGAATACTTTATGAAATGAGCGGAGTAGCAGAAAATATAGCCAGAAGGGCAATTTCAATAGCGGCATCCAAAATGCCTATACGAACTCAATTCATTCTTTCGGGATAGGGATGTAGAAACAAAGGAAAGGGGTCTTTTGTATGAAAAAAAAATAAAAAAAAAATTGCAGGTTTTTTGTTTTGAACAAATAATATTTCTTTTTTTTTTTATTTAGACCCTTGCATTGAAAACAAAAAAAATCGATAAAAAAACGATATGATTCAACCTCAAACCCATTTGAATGTAGCGGATAACAGCGGAGCCCGAGAATTGATGTGTATTCGAATCATAGGAGCTAGTAATCGACGATATGCTCATATTGGTGACGTTATTGTTGCTGTAATCAAGGAAGCCGTACCAAATACACCTCTAGAAAGATCAGAAGTAATCCGAGCTGTAATTGTACGTACTTGTAAAGAACTCAAACGCGACAACGGTATGATAATACGATATGATGACAATGCTGCAGTTGTTATTGATCAAGAAGGAAATCCTAAAGGAACCCGAATTTTTGGCGCGATCGCCCGGGAATTAAGACAGTTAAATTTCACTAAAATAGTTTCATTAGCACCCGAAGTATTATAAGGGAAGGCCGTAATATAGTTATAGTATTTGGTATTTGAATGAAACCGATTAATTAGTAGATTTTTTATATATCACGTATATACCTTTAATAATTCAGAAATAAAGATAAATAAAAAAAGAAAAAGAGCATGTTGATTATATCAAAATTTGGGGGCAACAAAAATCTTAGTTTATCATGAGTAAAGACACTATTGCTGACATAATAACCGCTATACGAAATGCTGACATGAATAAAAAAAGAACAGTTCGAATACCATCTACTAACATCACTGAAAATATTGTTAAAATCCTTTTACAAGAAGGTTTTATTGAAAACGTGAGAAAACATCAGGAAAGCAATAAATATTTTTTGGTTTTAACACTACGACATAGAAGAAATAGAAAAGGATCGTATAGAACTGTTTTAAATTTAAAACGGATCAGTCGACCCGGTTTACGAATATATTCTAACTATCAAAAAATTCCTAGAATTTTAGGCGGAATGGGGATTGTAATTCTTTCTACTTCTCGAGGTATAATGACAGACCGAAGGGCTCGAATAGAAGGAATCGGCGGAGAAATTTTGTGTTATATATGGTAATCTTTCTGATAGACGAATTATACGCAGAACTTTCATATTTGTGAAAAAGAGAAAGGACAACTTTATAATATTACCCCTCTTACATTAGTTGATACTTCAAAGCGGTTTTACCTGGAATGAAACAAAAAAAAGATTCATGAGGGTTTAATTACTGAACAACTTACCAATGGTATGTATCTTCCGGGTTCGTTTAGATTTGAGATAATGAAAATATGATTCTGGCTTTTGTTTCGGAAAGGATTCGACGTTGGTTTATACGTATACTACCAAGAAATAGAATAAAAATTGAGGTAAGTCCTTATTTAAACCAAAGGACGTATAGTTTATAGACTCCAAAGCAAAGACTCGAATGATTCGGTGGTTTTTTGAATTTCAACATTCTTTCGTGGGGATACAATTCGAAGTTAAAAATTTCAAGAAACTTATTTTCTTCCAATAAATAGTAAGAAAAGGAATGACAAATATGAAAATAAGGGCCTCTGTTCGTAAAATTTGTGAAAAATGTCGATTGATCCGTAGGCGGGGACGAATTATAGTAATTTGTTCCAACCCGAGACATAAACAAAGACAAGGCTAATCTTTCTAAAGCAAAAAAGACTCTAGAAATCAAAAGTAACCGATGTACAGATGTACAAATAAATAAGTAAAAAAAAAATAAGGATACGTTTTGACATGAAATGGATATATCCATATATCTCTGACTTATATTTATGAGATGATAAAATATGGCAAAACCTATACCAAAAATTGGTTCACGTAGAAATAGACGTATTGGTTCACGTAAGAATGCGCGTAGAGTACCAAAGGGAGTTATTCATGTTCAAGCAAGTTTCAATAATACGATTGTGACTGTTACAGATGTGCGGGGTCGAGTAATTTCTTGGTCCTCCGCCGGGGCTTGTGGATTCAAGGGTACAAGAAGAGGTACACCATTTGCCGCTCAAACCGCAGCAGGAAATGCTATTAGGACAGTAGTGGATCAAGGTATGCAACGAGCAGAAGTCATGATAAAAGGCCCGGGTCTCGGAAGAGATGCGGCATTAAGAGCTATTCGTAGAAGTGGTATACTATTAAGTTTCATACGCGATGTAACCCCTATGCCACATAATGGCTGTAGGCCCCCTAAAAAAAGGCGTGTGTAAAAATAAACATTGAAGAGATTTCAAGAGAAATAAATAATTCAATGATTTGATCAAATAATATACTATGGTTCGAGAGAAAGTAACAGTATCTACTCGGACACTACAGTGGAAGTGTGTTGAATCAAGAGCAGACAGTAAGCGTCTTTATTATGGACGCTTTATTCTGGCCCCACTTATGAAAGGTCAAGCGGATACAATAGGAATTGCGATGCGAAGAGCTTTGCTCGGAGAAATAGAAGGAACATGTATCACACGCGCAAAATCTGAGAAAATACCACATGAATATTCTACCATAATAGGTATTCAAGAATCCGTACATGAAATTTTAATGAATTTGAAAGAAATTGTATTGAGAAGTAATCTATATGGAACTCGTAACGCGTCTATTTGTATCAAGGGTCCTGGATATGTAACTGCTCAAGACATTATCTTACCACCTTCTGTGGAAATCGTTGATAATACACAGCATATAGCTAACCTAACGGAACCAATTAATTTGTGTATTGAATTACAAATTGAGAGGAATCGCGGATATCGTATAAAAACGCCAAATAACTTTCAAGACGGAAGTTATCCTATAGATGCTGTATTCATGCCTGTTCGAAATGCGAATCATAGCATTCATTCTTATGTGAATGGGAATGAAAAACAGGAGATACTTTTTCTCGAAATATGGACAAATGGAAGTTTAACTCCTAAAGAAGCACTTCATGACGCCTCCCGGAATTTGATTGATTTATTTATTCCTTTTTTACATGCAGAAGAAGAAAACTTACAGTTAGAAAACAATCAACACAAAGTTACTTTG